CATAATAGAAGTAAGTGGGTCGATCAAGTATCCGAATTCTAAAGAAAAATCATTATTGATAATCCAAGACCATACATATTGATAGACAGAACTGCTATTTATTTGCTGAATAGACAGATTCATGGAAAAAATCATGACTATACTTAACAATAAAACGCTTTGAAAAGACCACATACGACGAAGACTTTTTGTTGCCGTCGGAAAAAGAAGAAGTCCCAACCCTATTAACATAGGAACTGGAAGTGGAAGGAAAGGTATTATCCACGCATATTGATATGTCTGTTCCATAAAAAAAGTTTTTTATTCTTAATTAATTGTTTCCGATTCACCGGATCTTACCTCGTTCGAAAAAAGTCAATAAAAAATCAAGATGTGCACTAACTATTAGTATTTATTCTGAGTCTTTTCAAAATGGTTCAAATATTCAAAACAAGAAAGTTACAATGGGTCAAATAAGATGACCGAGTTAGATATAAAAATGAATACTTATAAAATGAAAATATAAAGTATTATTACGAGAATTCCCGTAATAATAATTTATATTCATAGAGCAAGGTTAAAAAATTACGCTAAAAAGAGTACTTGATGCTGATATTAATTATAGGATTAACTAAGGTCATCGGTCTAATGAAATAAAAACTCTTGAATTTAGTTAGTTTCTTTCAACTCATTAACTAATTCATTATGGGATTTATTATTTTCCATTTCAATCAAAACGATTTCTTAGTAAACATTAGACTATTATAGATCTAAAATGAACTTTTTTATCAAAAAAACGACTTATTTTTTTTATCAAACCGCGTATCCTTTAACAGATTTATTAGTAATCTCATTCGAATTTTAAAATTGAATTTAGGTGTATTCTTTTCTCGAGTTTGACTAAAAAAAGACTCAAGTTTTTTATTAGGCAAAAGTTTATAATCCTTTGAGGTATTTTATTACATGTAAATAAAATCTAGAATGACGAAAATCAAGGTCTTTTAGGTTCTTTTTTTATTTTATTAAATAATTAAGTTTTATTTCTATGACCTAGCAGATTCTAAAGATATAAATTTGAGAGATAAAGAACGAGAACTAAGAATTCCAAACCAAAAATTTTTGGTTTTATGAATATTGTATGGAATCCAAATTTTTTTATTTCGAGTAATTTTTGATCCAATTTTCACGGATCTTTGACATATCTATCTTTCTTTTTTATTTTAGGAAGAGAATATTATTTATAGAAAAATAGATAATGAATAAGAAATAATAATTTATCTTGAACAATAGATGTCTTTCACATCCAACTATAACAAAGATTTTAAAATGGCAGTTCCAAAAAAACGTACTTCTATATCAAAAAAGCGTATTCGTAAAAATATTTGGAAAAGGAAAGGATATTGGGCAGCGTTAAAAGCTTTGTCATTAGGGAAATCTCTTTCTACCGGCAATTCCAAAAGTTTTTTTGTACGACAAACAAAAAAGTCCTAAAATATTGGAATAATCGGAATGGATTTGACTCAAAAAATGGGCTCAATAATTTGTTAATATAAAATTCACAATTGGCAGTCCCTATTCTAATCAATATGAAATAGACCAGGGTTGAGCCTTATAAGATGTCTAAAATAAGATGTCTAAGAAAAGAATAAAGAAAAAAATACAAGGGTTTTTTATTTCTTTTTTTATTTAGTTGTAGTATATTTTCACTAAGATTTTTGTGGTGGGGAGTCTTATTTTCCCCATCGACCTTTACAAAAATGAAAACAGTTTTTTTATTCTATCGAGAGAATTATCTACTTGAAAAAGTTGGATTTTAGAATAGGATAAACTACGTCAAAGCCTTAAGATAAAAAAATAGATAAATAAACGGAACACCCTAAAAATAAATGAAACTAATGAGCCTTAAAATTGACTTTTGAACTCATTTTTTTTATAAAATTTAATCTTTACTACAAAACTTTTTTGATTGAATTGACTTGTTCAATCTCGACGATTGAATATAAATAGGCTATTATTAGTTCGAGCAAGCCGCTATGGTGAAATCGGTAGACACGCTGCTCTTAGGAAGCAGTGCTAGAGCATCTCGGTTCGAGTCCGAGTGGCGGCATGCCATCTTCTAAAAGAGATCCAATAGATCCTATAATAAAAATAAATTAAATTCCCGATTTCTATTTATTAATTAATATTAATTTAGGGGATTTCCTCCCCCTTTTTCATTTTTATGATCTTTTCAACTTTAGAGCATATATTTACTCATATTTCCTTTTCAATTGTTTCAATTGTAATTACAATTAATTTGATAACCTTATTGGGCAATGAAATCATAAAATCATATGATTCGTCAGAAAAGGGGATGATAGTTACTTTTTTATGTCTAACGGGATTATTAATAACTCGTTGGGTTTATTCGGGCCATTTCCCACTAAGTGATTTATATGAATCATTAATCTTTCTTTCATGGAGTTTTTCCCTTATTCATATAGTCCCTTATTTCAAAATAAGAAAAAATTATTTAACCACAATAACTGCCTCAAGTACTATTTTTACCCAAGGCTTTGCTACTTCGGGTCTTTTAACTGAAATACGTAAACCCACAATATTAGTACCTGCTCTACAATCGGAGTGGTTAATAATGCACGTAAGTATGATGATATTGAGCTATGCGGCTCTTCTTTGTGGATCATTATTATCAGTAGCACTTCTAGTCATTACATTTAGAAAGATTTTTTATAGTTATAAAAGTAATAATTTATTAAAATTAAATGAGTCATTTTCGTTTGCTGAAATCCAATACCAATACAAGAATGAAAGAAACAATATTTTTAAAAAAACGAAGCTTTTTTCTGCTAAGAATTATTACAAGGCTCAATTGATTCAACAATTAGATTATTGGAGTTATCGTGTGATTAGCCTAGGATTTATATTTTTAACCATGGGTATTCTTTCAGGAGCAGTATGGGCTAATGAAGCATGGGGATCATATTGGAGTTGGGATCCAAAGGAAACTTGGGCCTTTATTACTTGGATCGTATTCGCAATTTATTTGCATACTCGAACAAATAAAAATTTTCAGGGGGCAAATTCCGCAATTGTGGCGACTCTAGGCTTTCTTATAATTTGGATATGCTATTTTGGGGTAAATCTATTAGGAATAGGGCTACATAGTTATGGTTCATTTACGTTAACCTCTAGTTAAATTCAAGAAAAGTTCTTACGAATACAAACAGAGTGGGATACGTTGTATATAAAATTCTGTCAACCGGCGAGAACCGTGTGAATCACTACACTACTTGATTGACACGGTTCTCGCAAAGACCAAGTATATTGGGTGAAACTTCAAATTTTGTTTTTACTTTATTTAATTAAGAGAATAAAAATCCTTCTTTTTCTTTTTTTTAGTCAACCAACTCTTAAAAATCATAGGAGTTTTTTCTTTAAGAAAACTATCTATAAAAATAATTAGATAGAATACCTTCAACCTTGTCAACTGAGAGTGAAAGAACAAAATCAGGATACATACCAATACCTAGTACAGGGAGAAAAATGGAGATCGAAACAAATAACTCGCGCGGTCCAGAATCAAAAAAATAAGAGTTTGGAGTATTAAATAACTTGTATCCATAGAACATCTGGCGTAACATAGATAATGAATAAATAGGAGTTAATATCATTCCAATTGCCATTACGAAAGTGATGGCAATTTTGGGCATTAAAAGATATTTTTGGCTAGTAATTATTCCTAAAAAGACTATCACTTCTGCAACAAAACCACTCATACCCGGTAATGCAAGCGAAGCCATGGAAAAACTACTGAACATCGTAAATATTTTTGGCATGGGGATAGCTACTCCGCCCATTTGGTCGAGATAAACAAGACGTATTCTATCATAACTCGTTCCTGCTAAGAAAAAAAGTGCAGCACCAATAAACCCATGAGAGATTATTTGTAAAATAGCTCCATTGAGTCCCGTATCGGTTATAGAAGCAATTCCTATAAGTATGAAACCCATATGAGATACGGAGGAATAGGCTATTCTTTTTTTTAAATTGCGTTGGCCGGGAGATGTTGAAGCTGCATAGATTATTTGTATTGTACCTACGATCATCAACCAAGGAGAAAATATAGAATGAGCGTGTGGTAATAATTCCATATTAATCCGAATCAATCCATACGCTCCCATTTTTAATAAAATTCCAGCTAGAAGCATACAAGTACTGTAATGTGCCTCTCCATGGGTATCTGGTAACCATGTATGTAGGGGTAGAATCGGCGATTTGACAGCAAAAGCAATAAAAAATCCAATATAGAATATTATTTCCAAAGCCACAGGATATGGCTGATTCACTGATGTTTCAAAATTTAATGTTGGTTCATTAGAACCATATAAACCAATACCCAGAACTCCCATTAAGAGAAAGATGGAACCTCCCGCCGTGTACAAAATAAATTTTGTGGCTGAGTAGAGACGTTTCTTTCCTCCCCACATTGATAGAAGTAGATAAACCGGAATTAATTCCAATTCCCACATTATGAAAAAAAGTAAAAGGTCCCGAGAAGAAAATGATCCTATTTGACCACTGTACATTGCTAACATCAAGAAATGAAATAATCGAGAATCCCGAGTAACAGGCCAGGCTGCTAAAGTAGCTAAAGTAGTGATAAATCCTGTTAATAACACGGGCCCTATAGACAGTCCATCTATTCCTAATTTCCAACGGAAATCAAAAAAATTGATCCATTTATAATCCTCTACTAGTTGGATTAATGGATCGTCCAATTGGAAATGATAACAGAATGCATAGGTTGTTAGAATAAGTTCTAACATGCATATACATATTGTATACCACCTAATTACCCTATTTCCTTTATGTGGAAGAAATAAAATAAAGGAACCCGCAAATATTGGTAAAACTACAATTATTGTTAACCAAGGAAATTTGTTCGTGGTAAAGACAAGATACACTTGGACCAGAAAACCTGTGCTCAAAAATAAGATATTTTTGAGCACAGGTTTTGGCGG